TATAGTCCTCGACTAGTTGGACTAATGGATCGTCCAATTGGAAATGATAACAGAATGCATAGGTTGTTAGAAGAAGTTCTAACATGCATATACATATAGTATACCACCTAATTACCCTATTTCCTTTATGGGGAAGAAAGAAAATAAAGGAACCCGCAAATATTGGTAAAACTACAATTATTGTTAACCAAGGAAAGTTGTTCGTGGTAAAGACAAGATACACTTGGACCAGAAAAACCTGTGCCAAAAAATAATCTATTTTGGGGCACAGGTTTTGGCGGTAAAAAAAAAAATGGACTCGAGTAAGGGTTTCTGTAACGTATTAATAAGCTATACCCATGCTGCGTGTTGTTTCATGCCATAAATAAACTCGAACACTCAAGAAATCTGTTGGGCAGGCGGATTCACATCTCTTACAACCGACACAATCCTCTGTTCTTGGAGCAGAAGCTATTTGTTTAGCTTTACATCCGTCCCAAGGTATCATTTCTAATACATCCGTGGGACAGGCTCGGACACATTGAGTACACCCGATACATGTATCATAAATCTTTACTGAATGCGACATTGGATCTATCCATTTTTGAACGTGATAAAGTTTCAATCTAGTAAATTGATAAATGAATTATATATTTAAATACTAGTACTAGATGAATCGATGAGTTCCCCGAGTTTTTTTATTAATCTACTTATGGAATGGATTGACAGTGCCAAACTACTTTGATTTCTTATCTTTGTGATAACAGGAGCATACCTTACGTAGCCAATATGTTAATTTGAATTTATTTATGAAAATTCTAAGTTCTATGATAATATTACTTAAATTACTTATTCAACAAGTTCGATTGATTTATACGAGTTGATTTTCTGTTACGATAAATTGATGAAACAATAGCGAGTCCAATAGCGGCTTCAGCAGCTGCAATAGCTATAACAAAAATGGAGAAAATGGCTCCTTTTAATTGACGACTATCAAAAAAATCAGAAAATGTTACAAAATTGAGATTAACCGCATTTAATATAAGTTCAAGACACATAAGAGCCCTAACCATATTTCGACTTGTAATCAATCCATATAGGCCGACAGAAAATAAAAAGGCACTCAAAACAAGTACATGTTCGAGCATCATTAACTAACTCCTTATCAATCTCGATTCATTTCAATATGAACAACAATTTAACCAATTGGATTTACTAGTTGACTAGAATATAAATATAAAATAACGTAATGGAATAAAGGAATATATTGGGAATAGGTCGAACTAATAAAGAATTTCTATTTTATATACAAAGTCAAATAGAAAAAGGAAATGCATGTGGTAGCTCATATTTTTCCAGTTCTAAAGAGTTATTATTGACGAGCTACAGCAATTGCGCCGATTAACGCAACTAAAAGAATTATTGAAATAAATTCAAACGGAATAAAAAAATCTGTTGATAAATGAATTCCAATTTGTTGACTATTATTTATAAGATCTTGCTCTATAATCTGGTTTGCTTTTGTAGTCCAAATAATACCGTACCATGACGTATCTGGAATAGTAGTAATTAGTGAAACAAAAATACTTGTACAGACCACGGAAGTTACTCCATCTCCCACGGTCCAAAGATGGAAATCTTTGGAATATTCTGAACCATTTATAAACATCACAGCAAAAATGATTAAAACATTGATGGCTCCTACGTAAATAAGGAGCTGCGCAGCAGCTACAAAATGGGAGTTCGATAGAATATAGAATAAAGATATACAAACAAAAACCAATCCTAACGAAAAGGCAGAATAAATGGGATTAGGAAGTAATACTACTCCCAGAGCCCCTAATATAAGACCCAATCCCAGAAAGACTAAAAGAAAATCATGTATTAGTCCAGGTAAATCCATTATATATAAAAAAAGAGATAAATAAATCAAAATCTTTCATAACTTTATTGACCCGGTCAGGAAAAAAGAGGTAATTCTACTTTTTATAATAGTTGTAAAAAAAATTAGATGTTTCTGGATATGTAGATATAGTTATTGGCCTAATCTCTTGAAAGAGTAATTTCAATCTTATATATTTTCAATTTCAAATCCTCAATATAGACATAGAAATCTTTTTTTAATATAAATTAAAACATAATCAATATCAATATAATCGATATAATTATGAATCTAATTCTAGTTATTGACCAAAAAAACCGTCATTCTTTTAGATTAAAATGAGTTCTTAAGTTTTTATTTCAGGTAAATTTAAAATTGTTCGAATTGTGTAATCGTCAATTACTGACATTGGTAATCGACCCAAAGCAATTTGATTATAATTCAATTCGTGACGATCATAAGTAGAAAGTTCATATTCTTCAGTCATAGATAAACAATTTGTTGGACAATATTCAACGCAATTACCACAAAATATACATATTCCGAAATCAATACTGTAATTAAGCAATCGTTTCTTTCTAATATCAGTTTCCAATTTCCAATCAACAACAGGCAGATCTATAGGACATACACGAACAC